TAACTGAAGCCGTTCAAACAGGTATAGGCCAATTAAACGGTATTCCCATAGCACTTGGGGTTATGGATTTTCAGTTTATGGGGGGTAGTATGGGATCCGTGGTTGGGGAGAAAATAACCCGTTTGATTGAGTACGCTACTAACAAATTTCTCCCTCTTATTATAGTATGTGCTTCCGGGGGGGCGCGTATGCAAGAGGGAAGTTTGAGTTTAATGCAAATGGCTAAAATATCTTCTGCTTTATATGATTATCAATCAAATAAAAAGTTATTCTATGTACCAATTCTTACATCTCCTACTACAGGGGGGGTAACTGCGAGTTTTGGTATGTTGGGAGATATCATTATTGCCGAACCCAATGCCTATATTGCATTTGCGGGTAAAAGAGTAATTGAACAAACATTGAATAAAACAGTACCTGAAGGTTCACAGGCGGCTGAATATTTATTCCAGAAGGGCTTATTCGATCTAATCGTACCACGTAATCCTTTAAAAAGCGTTCTGAGTGAGTTATTTCATCTCCACGCTTTCTTTCCTTTGAATCAAAATTCAATAGAGCATTAAGTTCCTTTTTTATTTGTAGCAAACAAGTAGTTAGTTTATTAGAATCCAAGTAAAACGAATATGAATGGGGTTTCTTTGTTGACATAAGATCTAAATTGTAAAAAGAAATCAAAAGTTGTGGATAACTCCTTTTTATCTATATTCTTGATTACTAATTCAGTTAAAAGGCCTCTATCAACAAGAAAAATAGTGAATTCTTTTTTTCGTTAAATTCTAGGAAAATAAAAAATTTTTGTTCTACGTCTTACGTATGTATATATAATCCAAATATAGAATTATATAATATAGAAACTATAGATATGATATATGCTTTTGTACCTTCTATACTCACTTAGATATATACTTAGATTTATACTAATCTTTATCTTTATAATATTAATATAAATAATAATAACAGGTACAAATAGTAAATTGAGGTATCCTTTATATGACAACTTTCGACTTTCCCTCTGTTTTGGTGCCTTTAGTAGGCTTAGTATTTCCGGCAATGGCAATGGCTTCTTTATTTCTTCATGTTCAAAAAAATAAGACTGTTTAGATCTGATGGGCCCAACTCTGATCCATTTTTTTTTTTCAAAACTAAGACTTGTATCATAACGCAGATACCTTTTTAGTGTAAGAAAAGAAGGTATAACATGCGGCGCTTCCGTCGAAAAAAGGGGCTCTTTGGCCTGTAGAAAGATGATATGGGGGTAAAGAAAGAAATTCTATCTATTTGAAAAAAAAATCTCAGGATCGCCGGATGGCTGAACTGTAAAATCGGTACATCTATATGTATATTGATGGGATCATACGAAGGGTATGTTTTTTTTATTTTAGATCTAACCAATTTGATAAATTACTCTTAAAGGTTAACATCAAACTAGTACTAGTTGATGAGAGTTACTTCGGAAACAAAAAGAGTAAAGTCTAGGGTATTCTCTCAATTCCAATAAAACGAAACCAGATCAAGTATGAGTTGTCGATCAGAACATATATGGATACAACCTATAACGGGGTCGCGAAAAACAAGTAATTTCTGCTGGGCCATTATCCTTTTTTTAGGTTCATTAGGATTCTTATTGGTTGGAACTTCCAGTTATCTTGGGAGAAACTTGATATCTTTATTTCCGTCTCAGCAAATCCTTTTTTTTCCACAAGGGATTGTGATGTCTTTCTATGGGATCGCGGGTCTCTTTATTAGCTCCTATTTGTGGTGCACAATTTCGTGGAATGTAGGGGGTGGTTATGATCGATTCGATAGAAAAGAAGGAATGGTGTGTATTTTTCGTTGGGGATTCCCTGGAAAAAATCGTCGCATCTTACTCCGATTCCTTATAAAGGATATTCAGTCCGTCAGAATAGAAGTTAAAGAGGGTATTTATGCTCGCCGTGTCCTTTATATGGATATCAGAGGCCAGGGGGCCATTCCCTTGACTCGTACTGATGAGAATGTTACTCCACGGGAAATCGAACAAAAAGCTGCCGAATTGGCCTATTTCTTGCGTGTACCGATTGAAGTATTTTGAGAAATGAGCTGAGAGGGTGAATGCTTTTTCAGCAGGAAGGAAAAACTAAAGAATCCCCCTTTTCTATACCATAACTTAACTGAAGTTTCTTCATAACGCTCATTCTAGTCAAAGAAGACGTATACGTAACGTAACAACCACAAAACAAAACCATTTTTGTGGTCTTTTATGTGTATGGAAATCTACACAACTTAATTCAATAACAAAAAAAATTAAGTAACAAATCGAAAAAATGGATTCATCCTTTCTATTTTCTATCAAAGCAGTTCGAAATACATAAATTTTTTTATTCCGGACTCTGAGTAGTCAGTGAAATTTTTTAAAAATATAAGATATTTTGATATAATGATAGAAAAGAATATTCATTACCTAAATAAAGCGGTTTTTTCAGGCAGTCATTGATTCGTCGAAAAGGGAGATACTTGCTTCGAATTTGACCAATTACTATATCTGGAAACAATATAATATTTTTTTGTTAACTCTTTGAATTCGAATCTGTATTCTTTCTACATTCAAAGACTAACTCCGAAATCACAAATAAAAAACAAAACAGTGAATAGATTCATAAGTTCGATACTTTGTAATAGAACTCATGCATGAGAGAAATATTGGATAGCGTAGAGTCAACTAATGAGGTCAGTTCATTAAAAATTCATAGACGAAATGAAAAAATGTCAAAAAAGAAAGCATTCAACCCTCTTTTATATCTTGCATCTATAGTATTTTTGCCCTGGTGGATTTCTCTCTCATTTAATAAAAGTCTGGAATCTTGGGTTACTTATTGGTGGAATACTAGGCAATCTGAAATTTTTTTGAATGATATTCAAGAAAAAAATATTCTAGAAAAATTCATAGAATTGGAGGAAATCTTTCTTTTGGAGGAAATGATCAAGGAATACTCGGAGACACACCTTCGTATAGGAATTCACAAAGAAACGCTCCAATTAATCAAGATACACAATGAGGATCATATCCATACGATTTTGCACTTCTTGACAAATATAATCTGTTTCGTTATTCTAAGTGGTTATTCAATTTTGGGTAATAAAGAACTTGTTATTCTTAACTCTTGGGCTCAGGAATTTCTATATAACTTAAGTGACACAATAAAGGCTTTTTCGATTCTTTTATTAACAGATTTATGTATCGGATTCCATTCGCCCCATGGTTGGGAACTAATGATTGGCTTTGTCTACAAAGATTTTGGATTTGCTCATAATGATCAAATTATATCTGGTCTTGTTTCTACTTTTCCAGTCATTCTAGATACTCTATTTAAATTTTGGATTTTTCGTTATTTAAATCGTGTTTCTCCGTCACTTGTAGTGATTTATCATTCAATGAATGATTAAAAAAGGATCTACTGATATTAATCCAATTCAATTCTAACGTTTCTTACTTTGTAGTTGTACAGAAGCAAAGCATGTAAAATCATACTTACTCTTTATTTTTCTACCCATCCCAAAGATTTATTCTATATATTAATATTATTTATTCCAGTAAAATTATTCCAGTAAATAGCAGAATTGCGGATAGGGAACTAGGTTAGCGACCTACCAAATTTATTGTAGACATTTTTGGGCTCAATGGTTGGACCATGCAAACTAGAAAGACTTTTTCTTGGATAAAGGAACAAATTACTCGATCCATTTCCGTATCGCTCATGATATATATCATAACTCGGCCATCCATTTCAAGTGCATATCCCATTTTTGCACAGCAGGGTTATGAAAATCCGCGAGAAGCGACTGGTCGTATTGTATGTGCCAATTGCCATTTAGCTAATAAGCCCGTGGATATTGAAGTTCCACAAACGGTACTTCCAGATACTGTATTTGAAGCAGTTGTTCGAATCCCTTATGATATGCAACTAAAACAAGTTCTTGCTAATGGTAAAAGGGGTGCTTTGAATGTAGGGGCTGTTCTTATTTTACCAGAGGGTTTTGAATTAGCTCCTGCTGATCGGATTTCCCCCGAGATAAAAGAAAAGATAGGCAATCTGTCTTTTCAGAGCTATCGCCCCAATAAAAAAAATATTCTTGTGATAGGCCCCGTTCCTGGTCAGAAATATAGTGAAATAACCTTTCCTATCCTTTCCCCGGACCCCGCTACTACGAAAGAGGTTCACTTCTTAAAATATCCTATATATGTAGGCGGAAACAGGGGAAGGGGTCAGATTTATCCCGACGGGAGCAAAAGTAACAATACAGTTTATAATGCTACATCAGCAGGTATAGTAGGTAAAATAATACGAAAAGAAAAAGGGGGTTACGAAATAACCATAGCGGATGCATCGGATGGACGTCAAGTGGTTGATATTATCCCTCCAGGGCCAGAACTTCTTGTTTCAGAAGGCGAATCTATCAAATTGGATCAACCGTTGACGAGTAATCCTAATGTGGGCGGATTTGGTCAGGGAGATGCAGAAATAGTACTTCAAGATCCCTTACGTGTCCAAGGCCTTTTGTTCTTCTTGGCATCTGTTATTTTGGCACAAATCTTTTTGGTTCTTAAAAAGAAACAGTTCGAGAAGGTTCAATTGTCAGAAATGAATTTCTAGACTCGCGGATTTATCGACATTGAGCTCATAACGTAAAAAGAACAAAATTATTTTTGACGACTCTTTATGATAAAAAATGGACATTATGAAAAGCCTTTTGCTTTTTTATACTCATTCCTTGTACTGCATTCCTAGTCATAGTATGTAGATTGTGAATAAGACTTTTTACTTTTTTTTGAATCCAAATTGGGGTGGTATGATTATGTTACTATTATCACATTTCAATGTCATAAAATGCATTAATAGTGTTTTCTATTCTAATCGAATGAAATTCGACTAGATACTAGACATAAGTAAGCGGGGAATAGAACGGATAAATGCGTGGAACACAAAATTATAGGGACGATTATTCATCTTCCTAGTATTCGA